TGGTGGCGGGTATTAGGATTTTAAAAGAAGATTCTCTAAAAGACCAATGGTTGGGAGGAGGAGAATAAACACGGAGAAGTATACTACGGAAGCCACTTGGCCGATTATTACAAACGGGTCTTCTACGGGTTGTCCCCCAATTCATGTTAAGATCAGGGCAGTGGAGATTAGAGATCAGAAAAAGACTTTGGTCAGGGGGCGGAATATTAGGCTACGTTGTTTAGATGTGTGGGTAATTGGCATGATTAGAAGAACGAGAATGGCGAAAAGGAGGGCCAGGACTCCGCCTAGTTTGTTGGGGATTGACCGGAGGATTGCGTAGGCAAATAGGAAATATCATTCAGGTTTAATGTGAGGGGGGGTGACAAGGGGATTGGCTGGGATGAAGTTGTCGGGGTCTCCTAAGAGATTTGGGGCGAAGGTTGAGAGGGTTGCGAGGGCTCCTAGTAAGACGGCGAACCCGAAAAGGTCTTTATAGGTGTAGTAGGCGTGGAATGGGACTTTGTCTGAGTCAGAATTGAGGCCAGTGGGGTTAGAAGATCCTGTCTGATGAAGAAAAAGCAGATGAATAATAGTAGCACCAGCGATGGCAAAAGGGAGAATAAAATGAAATGTAAAAAATCGTGTAAGTGTAGCGTTGTCAACAGAAAACCCGCCTCAGATCCACTGGACTAGTTCGGTCCCAATATAGGGGGCAGCAGAGAGTAGATTAGTAATTACAGTTGCGCCTCAGAAGGATATCTGCCCTCATGGAAGAACATAACCCACAAATGCTGTTGCTATAACAAGAAACAGAAGGATTACTCCAATATTTCATGTCTCTTTAAAGAGGTAAGAGCCGTAGTAGAGACCCCGACCAATGTGGAGGTAGATGCAAATAAAAAAGAAAGATGCTCCGTTTGCATGTAGATTGCGTAGGAGTCAGCCGTTATTAACGTCCCGGCAGATGTGGGCGACCGATGAGAAGGCAAGAGATGTGTCCGCTGTATAGTGTATGGCTAGAAATAGGCCTGTTACAATCTGGGTAACCAGACAAATACCTAACAGTGAGCCAAAATTTCATCAAGCAGATAAGTTGGCTGGGGCAGGCAAATCAATGAATGAATTATTAATAATTTTTAAGATCGGGTGGGATTTTCGGATTACGGGAGCCATAAAGTTTTTGTAGTTGAACTACAACAATAGTTTTTCAGACTATGGGTCTAGGTTAAACTCCTGGCAAAAATACATGTTTACAGAATTTTGTTTAATTGCAGGTATTTTAGGTGTAGCTTCAAATCCATCCCCTTATTACGCGGCTTTAAGTTTGGTGCTGGGGGCTGGGGCAGGGTGTTTTTTAATAATCAAGGGTGGGGTTACTTTTTTGTCTTTAGTGTTATTTTTAATTTATTTAGGGGGTATAATAGTTGTGTTTGCCTACTGCACTGCTTTGGTAGCAGAGCCGTATCCAGAGGCTTGGGGTAGCCCGGGGGTTTTTGTTTATCTTGGGTTCTATATTTTATTGTTGGTTTTAAGTGGTTTAAGCGGGTGGTTTGGTGAGGTAACATTAAGCTTTAGTGGGGAAGAGATGGTAGGGTTTAGTGATTTATGGGGGGTAGTTAATTTATATTTGGGGGGTGGATGATTCTTGTTGGGGGGGGGTTGGGGTTTGTTATTATGTTTATTTGTAGTTTTGGAAGTTGTTGCTGGTCATAAAACTGGTGCTTTAAAAGCTGTAAGATGGGGGGCCATAAACATTTGGGGTCCTCATAAAGATAACGGGGGTGAGTAATATTAGGGTAATAAGTAGGGCGGATAAGTAAAGTTTGATTAGGCCTGTTTGACTTAAACGAACGATAGACATGGGTGGCAGTTGAAGATTTTTCAGAGATTCTGGCATTAGGGCTTTTAATAGGATAAGGTCTAAAATGTGAGCAGCTAATTTTCAGGAAAAGTCGAGGACAATTGTGGTTAGGGAGCGGTGAACAACAGTTGGGTAGAAGTTTGTTGAAAAGCGTTTAGAAAAGGTTTTATTTTTTGGTTTCTCGGTTCAGTGGTGTTTTGCTAAATCATAGGCAAGGATAAATGAAAATAAAGTAACGAGGGAGGCAGTCAGCTTAATGTAAAGGGGCATTGTGTGAGTAACTTCATTGCTGGGGATAAGAAAGTGAAGAAAAAGTCAGCCTGCAAAAACACTTCCTAGACCAAGCCGGGTAATCGTTTTAAAAATAGGGGATGATGATTCATCGAATTTTACAACGGTGTTGTGGCGGGGGTATTGAAGGGTTGTGTAAAACAGTAAACGGAGACTGTACACTGCCGTAAATGCAACTGCAATGAGTGTTAGGAGAAGGGCGGTAAGATTAACGTAGGAGGTGTTTATAGCCTCAATGATGGTGTCTTTAGAATAGAAACCGGCAAGGAAAGGGGCTCCCATTAGGGCAAGACTACCAATTGTTATGCAGGCAGCAGTAATGGGTAGATGATATTGCAGGCCTCCCATTTTTCGAATATCTTGCTCATCATTCAAGCTGTGAATAATAATTCCGGAGCACAGGAATAGCATGGCTTTGAAGAAGGCGTGAGTGCAGATATGAAATAGTGCTAGATGGGGGAGATTTAAGCCAATAGACACTATTATTAGGCCGAGCTGACTTGAAGTAGAATAGGCAATAATTTTTTTGATGTCATTTTGTACTAAGGCAGCTGTTGCAGCAAATACAGTCGAAATAGCACCTAAGCATAAACAGGTGGTGAGGGCTAAGCTATTAAGTTCTAACATAGCATGAACTCGAATAAGAAGGTAAATACCGGCAACTACTATAGTGCTGGAATGTAAAAGAGCTGAAACCGGGGTGGGACCTTCTATTGCAGAGGCAAGTCAGGGGTGTAAACCAAATTGAGCAGATTTACTGGCTGCAGCTAAAATAAAGCCCACTAGGGGGAGGGTTGAGGACTCGACAGTTGTTAAAGCAAAGTCTAAGTTGATTGATCCAGAATGAGCAATTAGCCAACAGAATGCTATTAAAAAGCCGATGTCTCCCACGCGATTATAAAGGACCGCTTGGATGGCAGCAAGAATAGCGTCATTCCGTGCGTAGTACCACCCGATTAGCAAAAAAGATATAAGACCCACCCCCTCCCATCCTAAAAACAGGGTAATTAAATTGCCTGAGGTTACAAGAACAACTATTGTTAGAAGGAAAATAAGAAGGTATTTGATAAATTTGTGTTGGTTAGGGTCATGAGATATGTACCATTGGGAATACTCTATAATGTTTCAAGTAACGAATAGGGCTACAGGTAAGAAGACGGTTGGGAATATATCAAACTTAAAAACAAAATCTAGGGAGGTAAGAAAGATGTCAAACCATGAGATTTTGTTAAAAAACCCCGTTGCGACTTCTGAGATGGCCAAGCATAAAGGTAGGAGAGACACAATAGATGCGTGTTTTACTGCTTTTGAGGCAATAATTATAAAGTTAGGGGAAGAGGTAGTTAAAAGGGGAAAAATAATAGTAACAAGAATTATGGTTGATCAAAATAGATTGGAATTTTGGGGAAGGGCAGCATAAGTCATGATTTTAACTTGATTTTTGGACAAGGAAAATGCGGGCAGGCCGAGGAATTGAACCTTGGGGGTGAGAAATTAGCAGTACTCATTACACCAGTCATGCCCGGTGGACCGTGGGACATTAACCCACAATTCTAGAATCACAATCTAGTATTTTTATTAAATTAGGTTCACAGGCTTTTATATTATTAGTAGACTCGGGTTAAGAGCTAAGAAAATAACAGGGACAATGTGAAGAATTAGAAGGAGTTGCTCCCGGATGATAAAGGGCAAGGGTACCTTAATATGGAGTGGGAATGGCCCGCGTATAGTAGAAGCGAGCATATATAATGAATAGCCTGTGGTAAACAGGAGTGTTAAACAAACAAGGAAGAAGCCGATTTTAGACCAGTGGAAGAGGGAAGTAAAAATTAGGGTTTCTGCAATAAAGCTGGGTGTAGGGGGAAATCCCATATTAAACAAAACAATCACAAGTCATCAGGCTCCAGCTAGGGGAAAAATCACTAGCGCGCCTCGTAAAATAATAATAGTACGACTATGGGTTCGTTCGTAAATAGTATTAGCTAAACAAAAGAGGGCTGAAGATGTTAGGCCATGAGCAATTATTATTGCTGTAGCTCCACTAAAACTTCAAGAGCTGTGAAGGAGGGCAGCAATTACAACTAAATTTATATGGCTCACAGAGGATACGGCAATGAGTGCTTTTAGGTCCGTTTGACGGAAGCATAAGACTGCGGTTACCATAATCCCAAAAAGGGCAAAAATCATGCATAGCAGTGCGGTGTGGTATAGAGGAACAGGAAGAATTGTGGATGTGCGAAGTATACCATAACCCCCTAATTTAAGTAAAGTGGCTGCAAGTACCATAGAGCCTTCAATTGGGGCTTCAACATGGGCTTTAGGGAGTCATAGATGAAAGCCATACATGGGGAGTTTTACAAGGAACGCTATGTTTAGGGCAAATCATAATAGGGTAGGGTAAGGAAAAGAAGTGGTTCATGTTATTAATGAAAGTTCTGGGGAGGGTTTTAATACACCAAAAGAAGTGTAGGTAATAAGAAGAATCGTGATGAGCGGAACAGCTCCTAGAATCGTATAAAATGTAAAGTAGTTTGAGGCTTCGAGTCGAACTTCCTGAGCCCCTCACCGGGAAATAATAATTATCGTTGGGATCAATGAGGCTTCAAAGAAGAAGAAAAATATTATTAAGTCTGAGGATATGAAGGCCAAAAGGGTAAAGACCTGTAAAAGAGTCGCGTTAGCGATAAATACTCGTTGACGGAGTAGGGGTTCAAAGAATATTTTTGATTGGCTTGCTAATAGTGTGAGGGGGAATAGCCAGCAAGATAGGATTGCCAGTGGGCCCGATATATTGTCAAGAACAAAAAATTCACCATTTAGGTTGTGATTTCCATTATAGATTAAAAACATAGAAAATAGTGAGACTAAGAAGCCGTGGGCTGTGGTGAATGATCACAATCGATTCGAGGGGGCTCAAATGATAGTTAGGCAAATTGAAGACCAAGCAAATAGTATTATCATCGTAGGAGGTGAAGGGTTTTTAAGCTGTCTGATCCTTGCGAACGCGCTGTAGCAACCATCAGGGATAAGCCAAGGCCGGCGTCGCAGGCTGAAAGGGCAAGAATAATTAGGGGTAAAATCAGGTCTTTTTGTAAGTAGGTACCTAGGGTTACAGCCAGAAAAATAATTAAGACTATGGACTCAAGGCATAACAATGTAGATAGTAAGTGGGTGCGACTTAGGATCATGCCCGTAAGGGCAACAATAAATAATAACATAAGTATTATCATAAAGAGACTATGGGGTATAACCATAATTAATTGAGCCGAAATCAATTGTCTTGTTTAGACTAGTCTCTTTCTTACTCGGCTCATTCTAATCCTCCTTGTATTCATTCGTACAAAAATCCTAAAGTCAATAAAATAAGAATAGTTGAGGATCAGAAGATTGTTGTGGAGGGGGCATGAAGATTAATAGCTCAAGGGGAGGGGAGGAGTAGGGCGATTTCAAGATCAAAGAGAAGAAAAAGAATGGCTACTAGAAAAAATCGTATTGAGTATGGGAGTCGGGCTGACCCACTCGGGTCAAACCCACATTCGTATGGTGATAGTTTTTCTATGTCCGGCGTAATAAGGGGTAGTCAGAAGCTAATAGTGACCAGAATTATAGAAATTGATGTTGCGACCAAGAAGAATGTAACCATTATTTTCTCTCGGGTTTAAACCAAGACTAGGTGATTGGAAGTCATCTGTACTGCTTTATACTAAGAAAATAAGAACCTCATCAGTAGATGGAGATGTAAAGGAACAGTCATACTACATCTACAAAGTGTCAGTATCATGCTGCGGCTTCGAAGCCAAAGTGATGTTGAGATGTAAAGTGAAAAAATAGTTGGCGGGCTAGGCATGTTAGAAGAAACAAGGATCCGATAATAACGTGTAGGCCGTGAAATCCTGTCGCTACAAAAAAGGTGGTACCATAAATACCATCAGCAATAGAGAAAGGAGCTTCATAATATTCTACGGCTTGAAGAACAGTAAAATAAAGCCCTAGAAGAATAGTCATTGAGAGAGCTTGAATAGCTTCTTTTCGATCACCTTGCATAATGCTGTGATGAGCCCATGTGACAGAGACACCTGAGGCCAACAGAACTGCTGTGTTTAAAAGGGGAACTTCGAATGGATTCAGGGGGGTAATACCAGTTGGGGGTCATGTTTCACCAACTTCTGGGGTAGGTGCTAGGCTTGCATCATAGAAAGCTCAAAAGAAACCAATGAAGAAGAATACTTCGGATGTAATAAACAGAATTATGCCATACCGTAGACTTTTTTGGACTGGTAGTGTGTGGTGGCCTTGGAAGGTCCCTTCCCGTACAATATCTCGTCATCATTGATATATTGTGAGGACAGTGAGTGTTAACCCTAACACTAGAATTAAGATTGTGTTAAAATGAAATCATGCGGCAAGGCCAGATGTTAAGAGGAAAGCGGCTGCAGCCCCTATTAAAGGTCAGGGGCTAGGGTCTACTATATGAAAGGCGTGTGCTTGGTGTGCCATACTATGTATTTTCTTGAAGATACAAGCTAAGTAGGAGAACAAAAACGTACGCTTGAATTATTGCTACCGCAATTTCTAGAATGGTAAGGAGCATCAGGGTTAAAAATAAAATAGAAGAAACAATCAGGGAGGTAGATAGCATGGCTTCAATAGCCATAGAAATCAAGTGAATTAGTAGGTGCCCTGCAGTTAAGTTCGCTGTTAGTCGGACTCCTAGGGCCAGGGGGCGAATAAAGAGGCTTGTAGTTTCGATGAGGATAAGGGCGGGGATCAAAATAGTGGGGGTCCCTTCCGGAAGTAAATGACCTGCAGAGGCAGTAAATTGTTGTCGAATACCAATAATTACTGTTGATAACCATATCGGAATAGCTAGTCCTAAGTTTATAGATAGTTGGGTCGTAGGTGTAAATGTATTAGGAAAGAGCCCCAGAATATTCATTGATAACAAAAAGATCATGAGTGCTGTAATTAAGAATGCTCACTTATGCCCCGGGGCATTAAGAGGTTGAAGGATCTGTTTTGGGAGAGTTTTAAAAAATCATGCTTGAACGGAGATATTTCGGCAAGTAATCCAGGAGTTTGAGGGTGTAATAATAAATAGTCAAGGGACAAGTATTGCAATAACTACTAAAGGCACCCCATAAAAATGGGGGGAGGAAAATTGGTGAAAGAGATTTATTGTCATAGTCAAGGTCATGATAAGTCTCCTGTTTTAGAAGTTTTTGGGTTAAAGTCATTAGGATAAATGTGGTTCAAAATTTTACTTGGGGCTATAAGCAGAAGAATAGTCCAGGATGAAATAAAAATATATAACCACGGTTCAGGAAGAAGTTGGGGCATTCACCAAGGGTGATTATAGCCACCTGTCCACAGCTTAAAAGGCTGTTGCTGATCCATAGCTTCTTAGTGAAGTATTTTGGGCAGCGGATCAAGATAGAAAATTAGGGAAAGGTAGGGCTTCAACAACAATTGGTATAAAACTATGATTTGCTCCACAGATCTCTGAGCATTGCCCGTAGAATGTTCCTGGGCGAGTGACGAGGAAAGACGTTTGGTTTAGTCGTCCGGGGATTGCATCAATTTTTACCCCAAGAGATGGGACAGCCCAGGAGTGAAGAACATCTTCGGCAGTAACAATTACTCGTGTAGCTAACCCTATAGGCGTAACTATGCGATTGTCAACTTCAAGTAAACGAAAGTTACCAGGACTAAGGTCTGCTGTTGGAGTCATATAAGAATCAAAGCTGAGGTCTGTCATGTCTGAGTATTCGTATGTCCAGTATCACTGGTGCCCCACAGTTTTTACTGTAATAAGGGGATTGCTAACTTCGTCCATAAGATAAAGAATGCGTAATGATGGGAGGGCAATAATAATGAGGATGACGGCGGGTATGATGGTTCAGACTATCTCTACGGCTTGTGCATCAATTGTGTTGGTATTTGAGAGTTTAGTAGACATAAGTGTAGTGATAATGTATAACACAAGCGTGCTAATTAGGATGGCTGCTATTAAAGTGTGATCATGGAAGTAAAGTAATTCTTCTATGATTGGGGAGGCTGCATCTTGAAAGCCTAGTTGAATGGGGTGGGCCATAGAGGGGTACAAGAGTTTCACTAGTAATTCTGTCTTGACAAGGCAGTGTTATGTTTTAACTAACCCTTCAAGAAAGTGACAGAGTGGTTATGTGCCTGGCTTGAAATCAGGTGATGGGGGTTCGACTCCCTCCTTTCTCGAGTGGTTTTTATTAAGAATGGGGCTTCTTCAAATGTGTGGTGCTGGGGTGGGAATCCAAGTAGTCATTCTACATTGGTAACATTAAGATGTTGATCCGTAGTTAATCGTTTAGAGGCAAAAGCTTCTCAAATAACAAACACTATTATTACTACAGCTACCAGGGAGATTAATGAACCTACTGATGATAAAGTATTTCAAAGGGTGTAGGCGTCAGGGTAGTCTGAGTACCGTCGGGGTATTCCGGCAAGACCTAAGAAATGTTGGGGGAAGAATGTTATGTTTACCCCTGTAAATATAACTACAAATTGTGTTTTCGCTCAGGTTTTGTGTAGCGTGAAGCCTGTAAAAAGTGGGAACCAGTGAACAAACCCAGCTATAATTGCAAAAACGGCCCCCATAGATAAGACATAGTGGAAATGAGCAACTACATAGTAAGTATCGTGTAAAACAATATCAATGGAGGAGTTGGCTAGAACAATCCCTGTTAGTCCCCCTACAGTGAATAAGAAGATAAAACCTAAAGCCCATAACATGGCCGCTTCTCATTTAATAATACCTCCATGTATAGTGGCGAGTCAGCTAAAAACTTTTACGCCTGTGGGGATAGCAATAATTATTGTTGCGGAGGTAAAATAGGCGCGGGTATCAACATTTAAGTCAGTGGTAAATATGTGATGAGCTCAAACGATAAAGCCTAGAAGGCCAATAGAAAGTATGGCTCAGACTATACCCATGTAACCAAATGGTTCTTTTTTGTTTGAATAAAAGGCTACGACATGTGAAATAATCCCAAATCCGGGGAGGATAAGAATATATACTTCTGGGTGGCCAAAAAATCAGAATAAATGTTGATAGAGAATAGGATCTCCCCCTCCTGCTGGGTCAAAGAATGTTGTGTTTAAGTTTCGATCTGTTAGAAGTATAGTAATACCTGCAGCAAGTACAGGAAGGGATAGAAGAAGTAATACAGCAGTAATTAAGACAGACCAAACAAACAATGGCGTTTGATATTGAGTGGTAGAGGCAGGCTTTATATTAAGGATCGTGGTAATAAAGTTGATGGCCCCTAAGATAGATGACACCCCGGCCAAATGTAGAGAGAAAATGGCTAGGTCTACTGAGGGCCCTGCGTGGGCAAGGTTACCTGCTAGAGGGGGATAAACAGTTCAACCGGTTCCTGCCCCAGCTTCAACTGCGGAGGAGGCGAGAAGAAGAAAAAATGAGGGGGGAAGGAGCCAGAAGCTCATATTATTTATTCGAGGGAAGGCTATGTCAGGGGCCCCTACTATTAAGGGAACAAGTCAGTTACCAAAGCCCCCGATTAGAATGGGCATAACCATAAAAAAAATTATTACGAACGCATGGGCAGTGACAACTACATTATAAATCTGGTCGTCACCTAAAAGGGTGCCGGGCTGGCTTAATTCAGCTCGGATAAGGAGGCTGAGGGCAGTTCCGATTATACCGGCCCAAGCGCCGAAGATAAAATAGAGGGTGCCGATATCTTTGTGGTTAGTAGAAAAAAGTCAACGGGTAATAAACACAGGTAAGGTGGCCGAGTAGGCGGTGGGTTGTAGCCCCAAAGACAGAGGTTTAAGTCCTCTCCTTGCCAGGCCTTGGGGTGTAACACGCGGAATTGCAAATTCCGAGAAGCAGAGTAGTTTCTGCCGGGGCTTCTCCCCTTTTTTCCCCAAGGGGAGAAGTAGAATGAAGCTCGCTGGATAGAGCGTTTAGCTGTTAACTAAAATATTACGGGATCGAGGCCCGTCTTTCTAGAGGGCTTTGTCTTAATTTAAAGTTTCTGAGTTGCATTCAGAAGATGTAGGGTAAAATCCTGCAAGTCCTACAGAAACTAGAAGGTTTTAACTCCTACTGAAGGCTTTGAAGGCCTTAGGTCTGGTTAGCCTAAGTTCCTACATTAATAGAACTACAGTGGGGGTGAGGGGAAAAGCAAAGATGGCTAAAATGTTCAGGATTGATGGGAAGTGTGTTTTGTTTAGAGTTCGTCACATCAGAAGAGAGTTAGATGTGCTGGGAGATAGTGTTAGTACAACAACATAAGTGAGTCGGAGGTAAAAGTAAAGAGATAGGAGGGAGGCAAAGGAAATTAACAGTACCAGAAAAATAGTGTTTTGTTTTACTAACTCAAGAGAGATCAGAAGTTTAGGAGAAAATCCTGTGAGTGGGGGTAAGCCTGCTAGTGACAAAAGAACTAATACTATGGAGGTAGTTAGTGCTGGGGCTTTTGCTCAGGATGTTGAAATTTGGGTGAGGTTGGAAGATGAGAGGGTTATAAGAGACACAAATATGGCTGTTGTCAAAATAATATAGAGGGTAAAGTTATAAATAGCTAGTTGAGGGCTAAATTTCAAAATAACAATAGTTCAGCCTAAGTGCCCGATTGATGAAAAAGCCAAGATTTTGCGTACTTGCGTTTGACTAATACCACCTCAGCCCCCAATAAGAATTGAGGTGAGACCCACGGTGATCAAAACAAAGAGGTTGATGTGCTGGGAAATTTGGAGTAGAAGGACTAGGGGGGCAATTTTTTGTCATGTTGATAGGATAAGTCCTGTAGATAGGGGAACACCTTGAAGGACGTCTGGCATTCAAAAGTGTACAGGGGCTAGGCCTAGTTTCATTACGAGAGCAATAGATAAGACAGTGGCGGTAGAGTCTAGGGTGCATGAGAGGCTTCACTCTCCTGTTTTTCAGGCATTATACAAGCAGGAGAATAAAATGAGGGCGGAAGCGGCTGCTTGAGTTAAGAAGTATTTTGTGGCGGCTTCAACGGCTCGGGGGTGAAAGTTTTTCGTTAATAAGGGGATAATAGCGAGTGTGTTAATTTCTAGACCAATTCAAGCAAGAAGTCAGTGGTGGCTTGACAACGTAACAGTTGTCCCAATCGCAAGACTTACAAGGAGAATTGATAAAGTTATGGGATTGATTAGTAAAGGATGGATTTTAACCGTCATCTTTGGGGCATGGGCCCAAGAGCTTATTTAGCTGACTTTACTAAAGAGTAGTATAGTGGAAGTACATAGGGTTTTGATCTCTATTGTGCAGGTTCAAGTCCTGTTTCTTTAAGGAAATGAGGGGGTTTGAACCCCTATTTACCTCCCTATCAAGGAGGTCCCTATCTTTCGGGCACATTTCCAAATTTGAGGCGGTGTAATGAGAAGAGAGATTGGAAAAGAAATGTGTAAAATGGTAAGAGCAATAGTGAGGGGTAAAAAGCTCTTTCATACTAGATGCATAAGTTGGTCATAGCGAAACCGAGGGTAAGAGGCGCGAACTCAGAGAAAGAAAATAACCAAGATTGATGCTTTTAGCATCAGTACCAGGGTGGAGAGGGGTATAACAGAGAGAGGGCCAAGGAATAAAATAGTTGATAAAGTATTTATCATAAGAATATTAGCATATTCGGCTAAAAAAAATAGGGCAAATGGCCCTCCAGCGTATTCTACATTAAAGCCTGAAACAAGTTCTGATTCTCCTTCAGTTAAGTCAAATGGGGCTCGATTGGTCTCTGCGAGGGTTGAAATCATTCATATAAGTGCTAAGGGTCAGGCAGGGAAAATAAGTCAAATATATTGTTGAGTGGTGTTAAAAAAATATAGGGAAAATCCCCCAGTTAAAAATACGGTGCAGAGAATAATTAAGGCTAGGGTAACTTCATAGGAGATCGTTTGAGCAACAGCCCGTAAGGCCCCAATAAGAGCGTATTTTGAATTTGAGGCTCATCCGGAGCCGAGGATTGTGTAGACGGTTAAGCTGGAGATGGCAAGAATAAACAAAATACTCAAATTAAGATCTGAGAGGGCAATTGGTATAGTAAATGGGGCTCATATAAATATAGCTAAAATTAATCCTATTGTGGGGGTTAAAATAAATAATACTTGAGAAGAAGTTGTTGGTCGAACGGGCTCTTTAATAAATAGTTTAATTCCGTCTGCAATTGGTTGGAGGAGGCCAAATGGTCCTACCACATTGGGACCCTTACGATGCTGCATATAGCCCAGTACTTTTCGTTCGATCAGTGTGAGGAAAGCTACTGCGAGAAGAATTGGGATAATATAAAGAAAAGCTTGGATTACCGCCATTGTGAGTATCATAGTTAACGAGGGGATTTGAACCCCTAAATAAAAGGGCTTAGGTCTTTTGCATGGCCGGGTTTTGCTGCGTTAACATTCCCTTGTCGTGGGGGAGGTGTTAGATAAACAATTGAGTTGTGTTCATTATATTTAGTTACGGTTTGTTAAAACAGAGACCATACTATTCCGGCCCTTTCGTACTAGGAACAGTCCTTTATAGATAGAAACCGACCTGGATTACTCCGGTCTGAACTCAGATCACGTAGGGTTTTAATCGTTGAACAAACGAACCTTTAGTAGCGGCTGCACCACTTGGACACCCTGATCCAACATCGAGGTCGTAAACCCACTCGGCGATATGGACTCTAGGAGTGGATAGCGCTGTTATCCCCAGGGTAACTTGGTTCATTGATCAACAAAAATATTGGATCACTGTGTGTTAATTTGTTAATTCTTAGAGGTGTAGCTCTCAGATTATGATTTTATTCTTTTCATTACGGAGGTTTGGCTGTTCTCCGTGGTCACCCCAACCCAAAACTAACGGATAGGTCCCTTAAAATATCTTATGGTTGTAGAGTTATCCATTGAGTTTGAAGCTCCATGGGGTCTTCTCGTCTTATAGGGTTATCCCCGCTTCTTCACGGGGAGATCAATTTCACTGATTAGAAAAAGGAGACAGTGGAACCCTCGTGATGCCATTGATTCTAGTCCTCATTTAAAGAACAAGTGATTGTGCTACCTTCGCACGGTCAGAGTACCGCGGCCGTTGAATCCTGTCACTGGGCAGGCGGGACCTCTTATATTTTAGCAAGAGGCGATGTTTTTGGTAAACAGGCGGGGTCATATTTGCCGAGTTCCTTCTTTTTCTTTTAATCTTTCCTGAAATATTCTAGTGTCAGGTTAACGTTGAGGCCTATAAAATTTTCTGGCGGGGTTATTATAGTAATGTCATTTACGCTAATTGCCAGCGGGGTGTCCATTCTGGCTTTAACTTATATTTAGGAGAAATTCTATTTCTTGTTACTAATTCTAGCATAATGACTTTTATATACATATAAAATCACTCAGTAGTAGTAATGGGTTTAGGGTGTGTGGAGGAATTAAAAGTCCTCACAATTAAGCTTTAACGCTTTTTCATAGGTGGCTGCTTTTAGGCCCACTTTTTTGGAGAAAAAGAAGACTTTACCCAATAGCGGAGGTTGTATCCTGTTTCAAATAAGCTGTACCTTATTTGAATAGCTCTTAAGTTAATATTTTATGTTTCATTATATTAGGTAAACTTAAGGGTGAACTAAAATTCTTTTCCTGAGTAACCAGCTATCTCTAAGTTCGATAGGTATATCACCTCTACTTGAAAATCTTCCCACTCTTTTGCAACAGAGACGGGTTGGCCCTGGGGGCTGTTTTGAAGTAGCTCACTAAGTTTCGGGAGGGCAAACTAAAGAATTATTTTGCTTGATAAGACTAGCTAGACCATGATGCAAAAGGTACGAGGCTAAATCTCTGCTTTGCAGTGCTTAAAAATATTTCATTTTTATTTCATCTTTCCCTTGCGGTACTTAATTTAAAGCGCCTATAAATTTTTTAATCACCTTTACTAGAAATTTCTAATGGTTTATGGAAAGCCTGAAGAATGTAGGTGTATAAGGAGGGGAGGAGGGCTTGGTTCTAGGCTCAAAATGATCAGGATTAAACAGATATTTTCTCGGTGTAAGCGAGAGGCTTTTGTTAAGCTACATTTTGTCCAAGCGCACTTTCCAGTACGCTTACCGTGTTACGACTTACCTCTTCTCGAATGCAAGGGGTGTTAGGAACTTTTGTTTGCTATTGAAGAGGGTGACGGGCGGTGTGTACTTGTCCCAGCACCTAATTAAAAAGAACGCTCTATTTTCTTTTTACTACTAAATCCACCTTCATTTCTGAGTTTTCATGCAGGTTTTCGTGTGTTCTAGTTTAGAAATTGTAGCCCATCACTCCCATTTCATAGGCTGCACCTTGACCTGACGTATTGGTTAATGGAACATTAGGCCCACTGATCTTTCATATGGTAAACTTACGACGGAAGTATACAGGCTGATAGCAAGAAATGGTTAGGTATAGCGGGTATAATCGATTACAGGACAGGCTCCTCTAGGGGGATGGGACACCGTCAAGTCCTTTGGATTTAAAGCATGGCTTGTAATATCCTGGCGTTTATTCAGTAAATTTTTTTACGGCTGAGCATAGTGGAGTACCTAATTCCAGTTTGGTTCTCAGCTGTCGTGTGTTCAAGTAAATTAGAGTAACTTTCGTAATCGGTTTTCTAAAGAGCAGGCTTAGCACTACCAGGCTTAAATATAACTCTAAATCAATTAAAATCTTTAATCACGCTTTACGCCGAGCATTATCAACTTGAGCCTCCCCGAAGGGTTTGATGGTTTATCCGCGGCGGCTGGCACCACATTTGCCGGCCCAAAGAATATACTTTTTCTTCAACTGATTCAAGCTAGCGCTTATAATCAAAGTTTGTTACTGCTGAAGACCCTTGAGGGCGTGGTAAAACTAGGCGTCGTGGGCTGGATAATCCGTGCCTGATGCCAGCTCCTTGATCTAAGAAGATTTAAAGGGCGTTCTCACGGGTGTGCGGAGACTTGCATGTATAAGTTGAGAAGTTGTTGATAATAAGGCCGGGACCAATCCTTTATACCCTTAGAGCTTTTTAGGGCTCATCTTAGCGTTTTCAGCGCTATGCTATATATTTAAGCTATAAGAGTATGAGGTCAAGACATAATTTAATTAGAATATTGGCTTTGGGGGCCGATAGTAGAGGTTTAACTCCTCTTGTCTTGAAGCCTTTGGCAGGGGCTAGTCTACAATCTTCGGCTTACAAGACCGATGTTTTGCGATAAACTACTAAGGCAGAGCTTTCACTTGGATTTGCACCAAGAGAGGTGGCACCTAAAGCCAGTGGAGGACTTTTCTCCATTAAAAGCATATTTTAGGGCTTGTTTTGAATAATTTGCGGGGATGTTCCAAAGATCA